ATTCTTTATTTAGATTTGATTCTTTAGTAAATCCATTGCGAAATGTTTTTCTATTTCTAAAATACCCAATATATGTTTTACATCGTCTATGTGAAAATCTTCAATTTGCATAAGATCTTCTTGACTCTTATTCAAAAGGTCCGATAATGTATGTATATTAGACCTTTTGAGGCAATTATAGATCTTAGGAGTCAATTCGGATTGGTCAATAAAAATGTATTTCAATGGTATTTCTTTTTGATTTTTTCTTAATTTAGTCAATCTATCATGAAAAGTAAAAAGGGGTAAAGTAACGTTGTGTTGATTTTTTTCTAAATGTAAGTTTTCTTCGTCTGCATGGAGAAAAGGAATAAATAAATCAATCAAATTTCGGGAAGCCTCATGAAGTGCTTCTTTAGGAGTTAAACTTCCGTTTGTCCATATTTCGAGAAAAAGTATCTCTTGCTTTTCATTCCCATTTCCATAAGAATGAACACTATGATTTGCATTTCGAACCGGCATGAATACAGCATCTAGAGGAAAACTTCCGTCTTGAAAGGTTTTTGTTGGTTTTATACGATAGCCACGATTCCTCTCGATTTGTAATCGAATACACAAATCAATTGGTTCTGTTAGGCTAGCGATATGCTGTGTATTATCAATGATTTCCACAAAAGGTGGTACGATGATGTCTTGAGCAGTTACATATCCAGGACCCTTGACACAAATAGACGCGTCACAAGTTCCATACAAATTGCTTCTCAATACAATTTCTTTCAAATTCATTAAAATTTCATGTATTGATTCTTGAATACCTGTTATAGTAGAAAATTCGTGTGATATTTTCTCAGATTTTGCACGTGTGATACAGGTTCCTTCTATTTCTCCAAGCAAAGCTCTTCGAATCGCAATGCCTATAGTATCGGATTGGCCTTTCATAAGCGGAGAAAGAATAAAGCGTCCGTAATAAAGACGCTTATTGTTCTTTCTTGATTCAACACATTTCCACTGCAGTGTCCGAGTAGATATTGTTACTTTCTCTCGAACCATAATAATATTGTTATTCTGAATTCATTGAATTATTTATTTCTCTTGAAATCTCTTCACTATTTACTTTTTACACGCGCCTTTTTTTAGGGGGTCTGCATCCATTATGTGGCATAGGGGTTACATCCCGGACGAAAGTTAATAGTATACCACTTCTTCGAATAGCTCTTAATGCCGCATCTCGTCCGAGACCAGGACCTTTTATCATGACTTCTGCTCGTTGCATGCCTTGATCCACTACTGTCCGAATAGCATTTCCTGCTGTGGTTTGAGCAGCAAAAGGTGTTCCTCTTCTTGTGCCTTTGAATCCACAAGTGCCGGCGGAGGACCAAGAAATTACTCGCCCCCGTACATCTGTAACGGTCACAATAGTATTGTTGAAACTTGCTTGAACATGAATAACTCCTTTTGGTATTTTACGTGCATTCTTACGTGAACCAATGCGTCCAGTTCTGCGTGAACCAATTCGTGGTAAAGGTTTTGCCATATTTTATCATCTCATAAATATAAGTCAGCGGTCTATGGATATATCCATTTTATGTCAAAACGGATCCTTTTTTTTTTTTTCCATCGGATCCTTTAGAGTGTTCTCGCTTATAAAGATTATCCTTGTCTTTGTTTATGTCTTGGGTTGAAGCAAATTACTATAATTCGTCCCCGTCTACGTATCAGTCGACATTTTTCACAAATTTTACGAACAGAAGCTCTTATTTTCATATTTGTCATCCCTTAATTTTTGAATATACATACTTTTTTTTGAAGAAACGTAGTTTCTTTAAATTTTGAAATCTTAAATTCTATTCCTACGAAAGGCGAAAGGACTTTTAAAGTTGAAAAAAAAAAATTGCCTAATCATTCAAATCTTTTTACGGAGTCTATAAATTAGACGTGCTCTGCTCGAATTATAAGTACTTTGGTACTATCTCGTGGTAGTATACATTGGTAGTATACGGAGAAAACAAAACTATCTTGACTAAAAGATAACCTAAAACCAGATCTTCATTATCTAAACGAACTTGGAACATATTATTGAAATTGAAAAAGTGATTCAGTAATTAAACTTTCCTGAATCCATTTTTGTTTTTTCATTCCATTGCAAATCCTCTTGAAGTATTAACTAATGTAAGAGGAATGGAGAGGAATGGTATTAGAAACCTATTCCTTTCTCTTTTTTTTTTTAACAAATAAATTAAGAAGTCTGGATCGAATTCGGATATCAAAAAGATTACCATATATAACACAAGATTTCTCCACCGATTCTTTCGAGTCGAGCTTCCCGGTCTGTCATTATACCCCGAGAAGTAGAAAGAATTACAATGCCCATCCCGCCCAAAATTCTAGGAATTTTTTGATAGTTAGAATAGATTCGTAGACCCGGCCGGCTGATCCGTTTTAAATTTAGATTAGTTCGATATGGTCCTTTCTTCTTCCTTCTATGGCGTAGGGTTAAAACCAAAAATTTTTTGTTGCCTTCCTGATGTTTCCTGACATTTTCAATAAAACCCTCTCGTAAGAGTATTTTAATAATGTTTTCGGTGATGTTAGTAGCTGCTATTCGAACGGTTCCTTTTCTATTCATGTCAGCATTTCGTATAGAGGTTATTATGTCAGCAATAGTATCCCTACCCATGATAAACTAAAATTATTATTTTTCTCTAGTTTTGATATAATCAACATACTCTTGGTTTTTGTTAATTAATTATTTTATTAAATCTATAAATTTTCATTTTCTTATTATTTAATTAAAGGTATATGCGTGAAACACAATTTACTAATTAATTTGATTTGATTAATTCTATTTCGTTTTTATTCAAATAATTCAAATACTATAACTATAATACTAAATACTATAACCATATCATGGTCTCCTCTTAATCTGAAATTTTCTATCTTATAAGACCTCAGGTGCTAATGAAACTATTTTAGTAAAATTTAACTGTCTCAATTCCCGGGCAATTGCACCAAAAATTCGAGTTCCTTTTGGATTTCCTTCTTGATCAACGACAACTGCAGCATTGTCATCATATCGTATTATTATACCGTTATTACGTTTAAGTTCTTTACAAGTACGTACAATTACAGCTCTGATTACTTCTGATCTTTCTAGAGGTGAATTGGGTGCTGCTTCCTTGATCACAGCAACAATAACGTCCCCGATATGAGCATATCGGCGATTACTAGTCCCTATGATTCGAATACACATCAATTCTCGGGCTCCGCTGTTATCTGCTACATTCAAATGGGTCTGAGATTGGATCATATCGTTTTTTTTTTATCTGTTATTTAAATGCAAAGGAAAAAAAAGATATATTGTTTGTCCAAAACAAAAAAATTTGTCCAAAACAAAAAAAGAAACTTCCGCTTTTTTTTAGTATCCAAAAGGTCTTTTTCCTTTGGTTCTATATTCCTATTTTGAAATAAGGAATTGAGTTCGTATAGGCATTTTGGATGCTGCTATTGAAATAGACTTTCTTGCTATATTTTCTGCTACTCCACCCATTTCATAAAGTATTCTACCCGGTTTAACGACAGCTACCCAATATTCGGGAGATCCTTTCCCCGAACCCATACGGGTTTCCGTAGGTCTTAAAGTAACGGGTTTGTCGGGAAATATACGTACCCATATTTTTCCACCGCGGCGCGCATTTCGTGTCATTGCTCGTCGCCCCGCTTCTATTTGTCTAGATGTAATCCAAGCGGATTCAAGTGCTTGAAGAGCATATCTTCCAAAACAAATACGATTGCCTCGAGAAGCTATTCCTTTCATTCTTCCTCTATGTTGTTTACGGAATCGGGTTCTTTTAGGGTTATAGTTGATGGTTCTTTTTCAATTCCATCTCTACTACAGAACCGGACATGAGAATTTCTTCTCATCCAGCTCCTCGCGAATGAAATGATTAAAAAAAATATACATGTTTTTGAGGAATAAAATAATATACTAAATCATGGTATTCTTTGAGATTTCACTTAATTTAGTTAAATCTATTTATTTTAATCTATTTATTACTTATTAGATCTATTTATTAGTATTAGAATCTTAGCTTAGATTAGTAGAATAGAAATTTGTATATATATAACTATTAGAATCTATATTCTATTTTAGAGTTCTAATAGTTATAGAACTAAGAGTTCTATCTAGAACTAGAAAAAATTATTCTAGTTATAGACAGTAATTATAGACAATTTTTTCTATTTTTTTTTCTTTTCGATAATCTTGTTTTTGTTATTTGTTAGAAGGTTGTAACAAAATTTTTTCTATATTTATATATTCTAATTAGGATATCAGATTGATCAAATTTAGCAATCAAAAAGAATATACAAAAAATCTTCGCGGGCGAATATTTCCTCTTTCATTTTTAGTCTTTCAAGAGTTATTTTATTTGTAGAGGTAACCCATGATCTCTCATAATAAAATAAATGGATTGTCTTCTGGTTCCTTTCGCTATCCTCCCAATAAATCATTAAGATTTGTTTTCAGTAAAATCTTATGTATTTACAGGTTCCATCGTTCCCATCACTTCTCCATTAATGGTTAGGTCTTAATTTTCCAACGGAGCCTCTAATAAAAAAAAATTGTTCTTGAGTCAATCTTCTCAGTTTCGATTGACTCAAGGCTCTTGATTTTTTGTTTTATGAACGGATTCGTTTAATTCTAAATCAATTGGTATTGATGCTTTACTACATTAGCTTTTATGTGATGACTCATAGACCTTACATATTGGAATTTTATCTCATTGATATTCTTTTTCTTTCTTTCACCCTTCCACTTATCCACATAATTTTCTATTTTGATTTCTAAATCATAATCAGATTGGTTTTCTTTTGTTTGTGCAAAAAGGGTTTTAAGTGCTACAATGATATGACCAATATATCATATCTTGACTCTTTTTTTGGATCCAGATAATGCAAAGCGATGAGTTGGTTATTAGTTGTATACTTATACTTATTAGTTCATACTCTGGTCAGTCCTGTTT